AATGTAAATATAGGGAAAGGGTTAAAGAATAAAAATATTCTTTTTCATTGAAAGATTTCTTATCAATAGATTTCACACGATTTGACAATAGGATTACTAGTAATCCCTGTCGTTCTCACTAAAGCCCATATCCGTGTGGATATTAATATTAATATATCACCTTTTTCTCTGTTACAATACGACAATTCTAAATGGAAATAGTTTTAATTAAAAAAAATTATTAAGAATATATGTGTGTGTGCTATATGCCTTATTTCTCTGGGATTGTAGTTCAATCGGTCAGAGCACCGCCCTGTCAAGGCGGAAGCTGCGGGTTCGAGCCCCGTCAGTCCCGACCTAGTATCCGATGAGTCCACTGATTCATCTCTTTATTTTCTTTCAAGGGGCGGGGTGAGGAGTGGGATCTAATTCCCAGAGGGTCCTTATTTGTTTCTTTATTTTTCGTTTCTAATTTCTTATTGAGAAAATAAAATAATGGCAATTTCAATTACTTCATTCAATCAATTAGTACCGATCGGTGGGGGATAGACATATGTGGATTGCTACAATGGTTGGTAGCACCATATTTAGGATTCCAAGAGATAGTGTACTTTACTTGACTTGTCCGGTTTTTGATTGCTCCTGATCCGTGGAAGGGAATCCAATACCCGTATCACCAGAGCACATACAGAAATTTGGATTCTTTTATTGTACGATACAAACAAAATTAACTTAATTTTAACATAGTTACCTTGAAAAAATTTCAGATTAAAGCTATCCCCCTTCTAGCTCCGATTTTTTATAACCTAAATTACTAAACTGTACACTTCATTTTTTGTGTCCCAGTACCAATCGAAGGAAAGAAAGGAGCATTTTCATTTTATTTTAATAAAAGAAAGATCAAACAAAGAAAAGATCCACCCCTCCTCTCTTAGTGAGGGAATGAATAATCTTTTTTTATTCCCATTGAAAGGGAAGGGCCTATCGAAGAAAGAATAAAAAAAAAATAGTGAATTAATTTATCAATTAGATCTTTTCTTCTTCCTTTTTCCATTGCACTTCTACTATTTTGGTTTGTTTGTGACCAATGGAAGTGGAAGGTGGGTCAGATGCTACCTCATTATATGATATGATTCTATTAAAGAAGACGGTAGGTTATAGAAAATAACGAATGGATAAAGAATGCTAAATTCAAGGGGATTCTTGATTGGAGCAGGAATTCCATTTTTTATTACGTTTTTATTCCGTATGAATAAAAGATCTTCCTATGTTATACTATTCCATTCTCGACGATGAATAGATTTGATAGCTCAGATATTGTTATTCATGATATTGATCCGATTCAATATCAGCGGGATGTATTCCTCCCGTTGAATTTACACGAGAAAGATTTAGAATCTCTATGGGATTAGATCCCGAGTTATTATGAAGTAAAAAAACGATGAAATTATGGAAGTCAATATTCTCGCATTTATTGCTACTGCACTGTTCATTCTAGTTCCTACTGCTTTTTTACTTATTATTTACGTAAAAACAGTCAGTCAAAATGATTAATTTGATTGAATAAAGCTTTAAGCTTTACTTCTGAGTTCTTATCAATAATGGAAGAAATGTAAAGGGGTTCAAATTCCACGTCTTAAATGAAATGAGCGGATTAAAATCAGCAGTATATGAGATCTGATAGTATGGTAGAAAGAAATATAGGAACCTTTCTACCACACTATTTATTAGTGTATAATTCTACCACACTATCGATTATTATATAAAATTAGAAAGTTTGACAAAGATATATAAGGCTTAATTAATATGGATCACTCTGTACTATGTATATTGATATATACGTAGATACTAAATGACATATTGCAATATACATATAAATAGTACCCCAATTAGAGTTCTTTGCTACATGCATGCTACATCCATTTGATTTGTACCGATTTTGATGAATATGATATAATCGACTGCCCACTTTGACTCTTATGTCTTACGGTTCTAAATTTCTAGTTTTTTATTATTTTATTTATTTCTCCAATATGGATCCTGGGATCCGACGAAATAATCAAATCAATGGAAGAAGATATGGTACGGGCATAGACATAGAATAGATTATAGAAAATAAACCCAGTCGTCATCTTTTTTTAGCATTCCGAAAAGGAGTAATTGATTTAGCTACTTTCAGGTGATTCAAGGAATTCCATGGGAAATTCTTTATATTTGTAAAAAGAGTAGTCCATACCACCTATTTCTATCGCGTGAACCATGATAATTAAGTGAGTCGATACAACATAAAGAATATTTCTAGGAATCTAAAACAAAGGTAAATGCGCAATATGTGAATCGCCCAACGCACGCACGATCTTATTATTTATGCGTAGTACTTCGTTGGACAAACATTATATCGATGTTTTCCTCGGTATAAAGTACGTATCTACATAATAAATAACAGATAGACTTCCTCTTTGAACAGTAAAGCGAGAAACAAATAAAAAAGAGGTTGGTTGCTCCTCATTGTAATATCCATATAGAATTCTGTGAAAAGCTAGTTGCATCGAAATAGAATATTTAGGATGAATTCGGTTGGAAAAAATTTCATATCATGTGTATTCCTTTTACTTTCAAAATACGAACATGGGAATCGTTGAAATATTTTTTTATTTAATTTAAAGGTTATTCCTCATCTATTACATTACCTTAACCGGATTCCCTTATAATTTTGAAATGAAGATATTTTTCTTTAAAAACGCTTTGCAGAACAATCTATGAAACTTAAATTATTGATACAGTTTTATTACTCAACTCAAGTAAATTAGTAATGACCCTAGAGTCCACTTCTTCCCCATACTACGAGTGAAAGGGAAAATGTAAAGACTACCATTAAAGCAGCCCAAGCAAGACTTACTATATCCATGTGAATTATGTCTCCTATCTCTATGAATATGAAGAAACTCTTCCATTATTGATCACTAATACTAATGTAATCAATGGCACAGAGTCAAAAAGGGATTCTGAACGAAGGCTATTGATGAACCAATCCAATAACTCCACCTATAACAAGTTCATATATGATTTCTGGTAGAATTTGGAAGCATTAAGTACAAGCAAGATACACAGTTACTTTCTTGTAATTATCGAGGGAATGCTATTAATGGAAAATGGAGGAATAGTAAGACCTATTGTTTTGTTTCTTTTGTTACCCTTCATAATAAAATAATAAAAAAGCATAACAATATACAATCAAGATAGATCACTATCTATCCCATATCTCTATCTACTGTTTGATCTAATCCTTATGGCCTCCCGAGTATTTCACAAAGACACTCGGGAGACTTTCTATTACATTCTTGCTTGGATGTTACCGAATAAAGAAGTTTTTTTTTTTCACTTTTATTCTTTATTTTTATTCTATAAAATCTATAAAAGAAGCCAATTATTCATCCAATCCTGAATGTCTGAGCACTCATAAATTCTCGTGAGTCTGTATACAAAGCATCTTCCACCCCTTACCACAACTACCAATTCCCCACTCAACTATAGAATTTCGGCCATTAGACATTATGGAAGTCTTGATAGCCTAGCCCTTCCTATACTAAAATCCTCCCTGGAATCCCAGGCGCAAAGATTGACAGTCTTTTAACCTCCAACTTCTTAAAATCAAGCGAGTATTGGAAGTTCGAGTCCTTTTCCTCTGCTTATGCTAGGATTCGGCTATTTATATAAGCAAGCAAAGGGGTTTCGAGTTTTTTTATTGATCAGGCGACACCCGGATTTGAACTGGGGAAAAAGGATTTGCAGTCCCCCGCCTTACCACTCGGCCATGCCGCCAAAATTATAAAAATAACTGGAAATATTCCTTTTTTGGTAGGTTATTACTTAAGCCCCTTTCCTTTTTTTATTGTATTTGCATCTTGAATCCCATTTTCCTTATTTCTTTCCCAATAAACCTAAACGAATAAAAAAAATCCTTCCTTTTTTGATTGGAGCCGGATCCTTCTATTAATTGTATAGTATATCAAAACACACACCGCCTAAAACCCTCCCGTTTTCTATTGAAAGAAAAAATTTTTGAGTCACACAATAAAAAATTCAGCACAAATAAAACGGGACCCATTAACTTATTGGCTGTTAATTCATGAAAAGTTCTTGGATCCTCATTTTTGTTTCCTTAATGGCATAAGAAAATGCAATTGATACACAACTAATCAGTATCAATAAAAAAAAAATGAATCCTTTTCAATTTCAAGTATAACAACAATTATGTGTATATGTAAACCCCCGAACAGAAATCGTTACACAGATCTACCAAATCCGGGATCTTATTTATATATGATATTCCCCCAGGGAATTAAGTTAATTAGCGCGCTTCAATTTTCAATTGAATATTATTGAATAGCAAAATTGAATATTATTGAATAGCAAATAGAAATTATGATATAGTAATAGTACGGCCCACGTTACCCCAAGTCGAACTGGGATAAGCGATATGCAGATGGTCTTCGTGTGCTTAATAAATACAACCCCTTTTGTGCACTTCAATCGTATTCCACGAATTCGACTAACAAATGGGTAAAAAAGCCTCTCTTTTCTGCGAATCATTTTTGAACAACTGAATCCGCGAAAAAAGTTAAGCCCTAAAAAAAAAAAAAAGGTAAACTCTAAAAGGTTCCTTTCTGTCTTTATCTCATTCATAGAGAACAGATCAAATACTGAATCCATTTACTTTATCTGGTACCTAATCAGCAGATCCTAATATCATAGTAATAGGTAGAAATTGGATCACTTTTGATATTCTATATAAGACTCCATAAGTTTAAGCGTCAGAATTTTGTTTCCAGGAATGTTTTATTAATTCATTTCAATTTGTATCTGTTGCAAACAAATCTTATTTTAAGTAGAAAAATCTCTTTATTTCTCCGCTCATACGTATTTCATACATTCCATCTATGATATGTAGTTGGGTAAAATTTCATGTGATTCAGTAAACAGAATATGATTCCATCATTGCTAGATCAATCCACATCATT